CGACCATCGATGAACTGATCGGATTAACCAACCAAAGTTAGCTTCCGTCATTATGTATTGAACAGAAGCAAAAGCCTCAGTAACAGTCGGACGGTAATAAAAAGTCATAGCAAACCCTGTAGCTACTTGTACTAAAAAACAAGTAAGCGTAATTCCTCCTAGACAATAAAATATGTTGACATGAGGAGGAACGTATTTACTAGTTATATCATCTGCAATCGCCTGAATCTCGAGACGTTCTTCGAACCAATCATAAACTTTATTGAGATAGGTAAACTAAAGGGACTTCCCCCTCTGAGAACCGTATATGAGAATTTCATCTCGTACAGCTCAAACAAAAACACCCCAATACTGGTTAAAAGAGGGATGGAATAGAAAATTGGAAACTTCTTAATCTTTTGAGTCAATCTTATATAAAAATACAAAAGAGTAAAAATAAGAAAGCTCTTCTTTGTCTTTGTGGTTATAATTAAAATGCCAAAAAATCAAGTCGGCTCGCTTGTCCTTATGTTGATCCTTAGAGGCCTCTTGAATCTTCTATTTACCTATTTTTTTTTTCTTTTTTTTTTTTTCTTTGTATGTAATGTGGCTTTCCTTTTGTTTTCTTTAGTATTGATAGGAATTTTCTTGTTAAGACCCTATGAATCAATTGAAACCTCAGATTCATACTAGAGCCACGATGATTCAATAAAATCTTCAAAATAAGTCCAAGGATTCCCTGAGTAAGAACCATTGGATCATCATTTATTCAAGGAGTAAAATAGATCTAATGACTAAAAAGACAAAATAATTTTGTCTTTTGATTTTGCTCAAAATCAAAAAAGAAATGGGAATTTGAAAGAAGAAAAATCTTTCAATTTCGAACTTTTCTTTGGGGAAATTTTTGGAATCCGGCCGCGAGGTCTGAATATTAAGTATGAATCATAGTTCGAATACTTCGTGATCTATTTCATATATTCCGTGCTCCAGATACTAAAATGAATATCCGACGGGATAAAACCATCTCTATCAAGACGACAGACCCATTTTCTGCACTATCAATAGGATCAATTATAACAAGTCACACACTCATATTCCGGAAATACAGAAACAAAAAAATTTCGCGATCGAACTCCCCAAAAAAATGAGCTAAAATCAAAATCCAAGACCTAAGCTTCACTTTTTTTATTTCAAAGGAAAAGTAAAAGCTAGGATTTTGTGGTTCTTGTGAATCTAATTCATTGAAATTCCGTCCAGTAAAACAGAAGAATTATAAATTTCCAAAATAATAGATAAGAATATCGCAAATAGAGCCATTGCGACACCCATCAAAGGAGTAGTTCCCCATCCAGGAGCTACTTTACCATATTCTGAATTCAACGGTTTCAATAAACTCCCTACATTAGTTCGTCTTGGAACAGATTTAGAATTCCCCTCAACAGTTTGTGTAGCCATAAAGCCTATTTTGTATTCATTAAGATCTGTTGACTTTGTATACCATTCCGTTGTAAATAAAGGATCTTATCATAGATCCATTGTAGTCTTAAAATTATATAATAATGGAAACAGCAACCCTAGTCGCCATCTTTATATCTGGTTTGCTTGTAAGTTTTACTGGGTACGCCTTATATACTGCTTTTGGGCAACCCTCTCAACAACTAAGAGATCCGTTCGAGGAACACGGGGACTAATTGAAGTAATGAGCCTCCCAATGTTGGGAGGCTCATTACTTCAATTCAGATGATGAAAAATCATTTCACTTTTTTAGTTGGAACTTTAGGTGGTTCTCGAAAAAAGATAGCGAAAAAAATGATCCCTAGAGTCGAGACTAAGAGGAATGTATAAACCAATGCTTCCATAAATTCGATCGTGGTTTACAATTATAGCTTCCATACCTGTTTATTTGGGATCATCTCCCGGCTAAAGATAAAGAAAAAAAAGAAGAATCAAAGAAAAGGCGGCAATTGAAATCCAGAGTTCGCCAGTACCTTATGTAAAATAACAAATAGAAAAAAAATAGAAGCTAGAAGCGAAAAATAACAGAACAATCTTGCATCAGACTACTTGTCTTCTTGTAGTTGGATCTCCAAGTTTTTGGAATGCTCCAAATTCTACTTGAGCATCCAAATCTGGGTCAATACCAGCAAAAACATCTCTGAACAAGGTTCTAGCTCCATGCCAAATGTGTCCAAAGAAGAAGAGCAAAGCAAACGAAGCATGTCCAAAAGTAAACCAACCCCTTGGACTGCTACGAAAAACACCATCGGATTTCAAAGTAGCACGATCTAATTCAAAAATTTCACCCAATTGAGCACGTCTAGCATATTTTTTGACAGTAGCAGGATCACTATAACTCACTCCATTCAGTTCGCCACCATAGAATTCAACAGTTACACCTACTTGTTCAACACTATACTTTGATTCTGCCCTTCTAAAAGGAACATCGGCTCTAACAATTCCATCTCCATCTACCAAAACAACTGGAAATGTTTCAAAAAAAGTAGGCATACGACGTACAAAAAGTTCACGCCCTTCTTTATCTCTAAATATAGGGTGTCCTAACCACCCGACAGCTATTCCATCCCCGTTATCCATTGAACCCGCTCTGAATAATCCCCCTTTCGCCGGATTATTTCCGATGTAATCATAAAAAGCTAATTTTTCAGGAATTTTAGACCAAGCTTCTGATAAACTTTGATTTTCGGCTAGTCCAGCACTAACTCTTCGATATATTTCTTGCTGAAAGTATCCCTGATCCCATTGATAGCGGGTGGGACCAAATAATTCGATGGGGGTAGTTGCTGAACCATACCACATAGTTCCAGCAACAACAAAAGCTGCAAAAAAGACAGCAGCGATACTGCTGGAAAGAACGGTTTCAATATTGCCCATACGTAATCCTTTGTATAGACGTTGAGGCGGGCGGACACTAAGATGAAATAAGCCTGCTAATATGCCCAATGTCCCTGCTGCAATATGATGAGAGGCTATTCCTCCTGGAACAAAAGGATCAAAACCTTCCACGCCCCACGCTGGATTTACAGGTTGTACCCTTCCGGTTAGTCCATAAGGGTCGGACACCCATATTCCAGGACCATATAATCCTGTTACATGAAATGCGCCAAAACCAAAGCAAGCCAATCCTGAGAGAAATAAATGAATTCCAAAGATCTTAGGCAAATCTAAAGAAGGTTTTCCTGTACGTTCATCCTCAAATATTTCTAGATCCCAATACACCCAATGCCAGATAGCTGCCAAGAAGCACAAGCCAGAAAATACAATATGTGCCCCGGCTACACCTTCGTAACTCCAAATACCCGGATTCGTTATCGTCCCTCCTGTAATACTCCAACCGCCCCATGAATTGGTTATTCCTAAGCGAGTCATGAAGGGTATAACGAACATACCCTGTCTCCACATTGGATCAAGAACGGGGTCGGAAGGATCAAAAACTGCTAATTCATATAAAGCCATTGAACCAGCCCAGCCAGCAACCAGAGCTGTATGCATTATATGGACAGCAAGCAAACGACCGGGATCATTCAATACGACGGTATGAACACGATACCAAGGCAAACCCATAGGAATACCCCTTTATCAACAAAAAATAGACACTATGTAACTTTATTGCATTAAAAAAACTATGCTATGGACCCCCTTTTTTCAGTGGATTATCTCGGAAAAAGGATGAATATTTGTTCTATTCTTTTAGTAATAATGGAATAGTTCGGTTCGTAGGAAAAAAGAGAAGCAGATCTATTTTATACTCGATAAGTACCAATACGCAATGGGAGTTGAGTCCCTTTTCGATGAGGGAATGCATCCATATTTGATCATCATTCAAAGAACCTATTCGTAAGAATTTTCCTTTATTCATTCTGTTTTCCTTTATTTTATAAACTTATTCAATCTATATTATTAACACAAGAAGCCCATTATTACGCTTCCACATCAAAGTGAAATAGAGTAGTTAATTCTTTTTTCTTTCATTTTATGCCTATTGGTGTTCCAAAAGTCCCTTTTCGAAGTCCCGGAGAGGAAGATGCATCCTGGGTTGACGTATAGTGTGACCTGTCAGATATATTGGGTCATATGGGAGTTCCCCATTCTCTCCCCCGATCGAGATATCCTCTATTTCGCCCAAAAAAATTGATTGAATTATCAAAAATTTGTAGCGTGAAGTGCAATGAAGTGAAATTAGATCCATTTTGTGAGGAGGTATCCATATTAATATTAGCAATTCAAAGAATTTATGGTTGACTTGGCTGGAACAATAAAATGAGGTATCCAGGCTCCGTTTAGAAAAACCCAATTGGAAATATATCTATGATTATTACTTATATCATAGATATCATAAAGGATTCTATTTAGAAATGAATTCTAAATAGAAGTGATCTCAAACTGTTAATCAATCACTAATAAATATGATGAATACGTTGAATATTTGACGAAAGACATGAAAGAAATTAATTGAAAAAAAAAAGACGTGGTATTGGGGTTATTTGTCCTATATGTGCAAATCCAAATCGGGCAGATCCTTACTCGGAGTAGAGCATAAACCTAAAAAAATCAAAAAAGCCCATTCAGGAACAAGAAAATGACATCGTGATTTTTGGATTGGATCTCGATGAAAAAATACATCAATGAAAAGTTAGTTCAATAAGTTTAGTGAATTTTTTTAATAAAATATTATAGGAAACCCGTCCAAACTCATCGTTCTTGAAAAATAGAAGAAAAGCCACTTCGTTAGAAAGAGTCCCCTGCTATGAAAAAAGAAAGAGGGCTAGAATCTACACATTGATTTTCTTTTTTCGCAAGTTTTGTTGAACCGTATGCATCAAAAGGTGCTCATACGGCTCCTAAGGGATAGAATTTTATCCTAATCAACCGACTTTATCGAGAAAGATTACTTTTTTTAGGCCAAGAGATTGATAGCGAAATCTCGAATCAACTTATTGGTCTTATGGTATATCTCAGTATCGAGAATGATACCAAGGATCTGTATTTATTTATAAACTCTCCTGGCGGCTGGGTAACACCCGGAATAGCTATTTATGATACTATGCAATTTGTGCGACCAGATGTACAGACAATATGCATGGGATTGGCCGCCTCAATGGCGTCTTTTATCCTGGTCGGAGGAGAAATTACCAAACGTCTAGCATTCCCTCACGCTTGGCGCCAATGAGTTTTTTATTTGAGAGAAAAAAGAAGACTATGCCTTCGCCATATGAATTATTAATATTAAGTAATAATAGCATGGCACTTCGAATTCGATATGAAAATTTTTTATTGTTTTTTTTTTCAAAAAATTCGATTATATATCGAAAGAGTAGTATGAGATAAAGTAAAGAAAGAGAGGGTATTTACGATTTTATCTTCTCTATCGTAGCCCTATTTCAGCGTCACAAACAAACTTTTTTCACACCGGAAGATTATTAAGAATATTTATGTTATGAAAGAGTACGCAAAAAAACAAAACAAAGAAACTTTGGGATTGCTGAATCAAAGACGAAATAAATATATAAAGCAACGGGGCCATCATAGTATTTTTTAACTCCTCCGAAAAAAAAAAAAAGAAGGGTGGTAATTGGATCATTTACGATCTGGGTATAATAGACCCAATATTTTCTCTTTCTTCGATGAAAGATAAAAAAACGAATTCCATTGTGGAGCCGTATGCAATGCGAAAAAAATGCCCGTACGGTTGTTCAATTCTATCTTTTTCTTTATCTCTTTCCCTCGCCTCATCGTGCAAGATAGAGGAACCTTTTATTATGTTATATTCTATCATCAGGGTAATGATCCATCAACCTATTTCCGGTTTTTATGAGGCACAAACCGGAGAATTTATCCTGGAAGCGGAAGAACTCCTGAAACTGCGCGAAACCCTTACAAGGGTTTATGTACAAAGAACAGGCAAGCCCTTATGGGTTGTATCCGAAGACATGGAAAGGGATGTTTTTATGTCAGCAACAGAAGCCCAAGCTCATGGAATTGTTGATCTTGTAGCGGTTGGATAAAAAATAGCAGTGATTTCGCACAAATAGACGATTTAAGATTTTATCTTCTTAAGGGTTTAATATTCTATTAATCTATTACTATTAAAATAAAATTAAATACAAGAAATTCCAAATCATCCGGTTAGGATCGATCTAAACCAGCCCATAATGTATAATTCAGCATGCCAACTATTAAACAACTTATTAGAAATCCACGACAGCCAATCAGAACCGTCACGAAATCCCCCGCTCTTCGGGGATGCCCTCAGCGTCGAGGAACATGTACAAGGGTGTATGTGCGACTCGTTTAAATCATGGGATGAGACAAAATAAAGGAAAGAAAAAAAATTTTCCAGTATCAATGATCAATACCAGTGAATCAGATAGAATGGAAGAACTCCATTCACTATCTAAAAAAGATCGATCTATCTTATCTTTCTATTGTGTATGAAATTTATGGTTTCCATTGGTGTAAATCTAATCACCTCCATTTGCAATTTAAGATCAGAAAGAATTCCCCATTGGTAACAAATAGTTATCCATTAAGCGGGGGAAATCCTATTTAAAAATTAAAAAGCAGAAAGATTTTTTTGATTCTTGCAAGAACGGACTAACAGGGTCAGCTATCCAACCAATCTTCATAATTAAATACCGTTACTGTATAAGGTATATCTCGTTATGAAAGACCTATTACTGGAAAATTCATGGGTAGAGCCAAAAAGTGGTAACTGTACAAGTTACCAATAGCATTGATTAAATGAAGGAAGGGCTCCGGTGTATAGAGAGGACCTCACCGTTTAAGAAGTAACCATAGAGACGATGGAACCCACAATTTTATTTCCATTTACTACTTTATTTTATTCCCAATGCCTAGAAAAAAGGAAAAAAACGTGGTCGGGAAGGTTATAGTAGCAAAAGCCATTGGAATTTTGATTTTATAAATTGGAAGAATCCGTTTTGGTATTAATAGACTAGGAAAGGGGAAAAGAATAACTGAAAGAAAGGAAATCAATTAGTTATTCATCAAAGTTTCATTTATTCAATGACCAGAATTAGACGAGGATATATAGCTCGTAGACGCAGAACAAAAATTCGTTTATTTACATCAAGCTTTCGCGGGGCTCATTCAAGACTTACTCGAACAATGACTCAACAGAAAATAAGAGCTTTGGTTTCGTCTCATCGTGATAGAGATAGGAAAAAAAGGGATTTTCGTCGTTTGTGGATCGCTCGAATAAATGCAGTAATTCGCGGGAATCCGGTATTCTATATTTATAGTAGATTCATACACAATCTATATAAGGGGCAGTTGCTTCTTAATCGTAAAATACTTGCACAAATAGCTATATCAAATAGGAATTGTCTTTATATGATTTCCAATGAGATCATAAAATAAGGAAATTGGAAGGAATCCGTCAGAATTTTGAAATGGAGTTTCTCTGGAGAATGAACTCCGAGAAGGTAGAGTAGAAATTAGTATGATAAAATCTGATAATATGATTGATAAAAAGTCGTTAAAATGAGCGAACACGCTCAATAAAAAAAAAGATTTATTCTTCTTTCCCGATTTTCCCGATTCTTTTTTTTTTTTTTTCTTACAACACGACTGATTCTCGGATTTTTTGAACAAGACATCCATCTGTGTTTGAGTTTGAATTCGGATTGGAATTTTGATTCAATTGAAGAGTAAGCTTATTTTTTTCTGAGTCTAAAACCTGTAGTTCTAGTGGTCGACTCACTTCTTTCAAATTGTTTCTCATTATTAAGAAAAGGTAACAAAGATAAAATACGAGCTTGTTTTATAGCAATAGTAATTAATCGTTGTTCTTTTAAGGTCAACTTATTCACCCGTCTAGATAATATTTTCCCTTGTTCACTAATAAATCGACTAATTAAACTCATGTTTCTATAATCAATTCGATCCCCCGATTGGATCGGGGGCAAACGCCTACGAAAAGATCTCTTGGGTTTAAGAAAGAGTCGTTTGGATTTATCCATAATTTGTTTATTCCTTATCCCTAAAATCCTATTTTGATCAAATAAAAAATGATTTCTATTATTAATTAATAGGATTTGGTTTGTCTATATTTATTTATTTGTCTATATTTATTTATTTGTTTCTATTTAACTATATGAAATAATATAGATATATATATATCTCATTTTTTTTTTCATGTTCTTCGGAAAGGTGACACACAAGCACTAGATTCGATCTATATCTATTTCTTTATCTCCCCGTGAATTGTATGTTTGTAACAATAGGGACAGAATTTTCTCAATTCCAATCGACTAGGTGTATTGTGTCGATTCTTTTGAGTAATATATCTGGAAATACCCGTTGATTCCTTTTTAACACCATTTCGAACACAACTGGTACATTCCAAAATAACCCTTACTCGGACATCTTTACCCTTGGCCATGAACCTCCTTTGGGTTTTTAATTCACCCACCTTTTCTATTTTCCGATCCGAAGCGAATAAGACGAAAGGAACAAAAAAATCGAAGTTGCTAATAACTCAAAATCCAATTATGAAATAAAGATTTTGTTCCAATCAATATAGTAAATAATAAGTAATACAAAAATTTCGAACTCTATTTGTAATCGCAATAAAATATTTCATTTAAGTATCTTGTATTGTATGATACTCTTACAATAGCCACATTTCGATTTCCGTTTTCTTTTAACTCTATTATTAATTGAATTGGAGTCTGAACCCGAGTTTCGCTGAGGTTGAATCCACCTTTTTCTTTCGCTTTCCTCCCTTATTCTATCTATCTAATTCTAAAAAAAAAGAAGGGAAAGATAGATTAGTCACAAATATTTGATTCTATTTCGAATCTTCTTCACCCCTTTCCATGTCAATAACTAGAATGAAAAAAAAGGAAATGTCAACGCATCTGGGAATAAACGATTGATTTCTATCAATAAACCTGCTAAAGATCCGAACCATAGAGTACTTAGTACCGGTGCCACGGAAAGATATGTTTTTAGATCTCGCATTGAAAATCCTCCTTCTTTTTTTTGTATTCCATATTGGAATACATTATATTATGCTAAGAGATATATATGTAGTTAAAGACCACTTGTATTTGTGCGCGGAATCCCTAATTCAAATTGAAATGTGCAATAATTCGGTAGATAAGATTTTCTTTTCTTTCTTTTTCTTAAAGCAGAAAGCTGGGTCCCTTTCTGCCTGAGAATTCCCCAGAAAAATATTCGAAAAATATTCATTTATTATTATTCTATGTTATATGATATGAGACCAAAAAAAAGAAAAGGCAAGATCCATTTTTCATATCAATGGAGGAAATAAAATAAGGGATGTGGAAAACAAGACGGGGATTTTCTACAATGATACTGTAGACGAATTAAAAGGGATGTAGCGCAGCTTGGTAGCGCGTTTGTTTTGGGTACAAAATGTCACGGGTTCAAATCCTGTCATCCCTACCTATTACTTCTCCTCTGAGCAGTAACGATAGATCCAGATCTATTAAAAAAATTGGACATATATAATCTTTAATTTTATGATATATGATAGTATACACATCCAAGAAGTATTTATTGGGGTTATACAAAAAATCCCCTTCTTTACATTACAGCCTTTTACGTTGTCATAAGAAAGCGCTCTTAGTTCAGTTCGGTAGAACGTGGGTCTCCAAAACCCAATGTCGTAGGTTCAAATCCTACAGAGCGTGATTTCGCTCTTGTCTTGTTAGACCGAAAATGATACTCAACTGAAAGAATTGAAGAACAATCTCACTTTGGCCTTGACCTCCTCCTTTTTTTAATTTAATCCGGAGGAGGTCAGTTAAAAAAAAGAGATGTTAATTAATCAAAGGTCCAACTGATCACCACGTCTGTATTGTAAATATGCGGTTACGAATAATCCAGCCAAAGTAATAGGAATTAGACCTAAGACGATTCCAAATAGAAAAACTTCAATCATTTCAATTTAATTTATTTGAAAGAGGAAAAAGAGAGGTAATATCTATCCCTAAATAGTAATCCGTATTGCCTA